TAAGTTCGGCAGCGGATCAAGAAATCTTGTTTAGGCAGTTCATACCATCCATACATAGTGTATTGATCTAAGATTTCAATTCTTCCGTGTTTCAGCAGTAGCATATTGTTCCATGAAAAAATTTTGCATGTCATCCGGGAAAAGCCATCTTTTTCTCACCAATGTCTTTTGCATTTGATCCAATAGTGTTCTGTTAGATAGGAACAGATTTGATAAATACTGATAACTCTCGGATAGAGTATTAGAACGGAAAGATCCATTAGAACTATTGGTTCTTCTAAGCCATCTCCGGCGATGATTCAACCCTTCGAAGCGCTTGTCTTGCGTCTCCTCGAAAATCCAGCTTTTTCTCATAGATTTGATTTCGGAAGTAATAAACCACTTTAATATCTCTTCATCTGCATCTGCAAAGAATTCTCGATGTGAAAACATAGAGGCAAGGGCCGGATCTTCGGATAGGACAAAGAATGGATTTCCAGGGTTCCAAATGAATTGGCTTATTCGAAAAAGGACTTGTTCTTTGGAAATTCGAATTCTAGCTCGTGTCAGGTATATACTCTGCAAGAACGCCTCGTAAAACTTATCACCGACTTCATAATTAAACCTGTCAAATTGAGGTTCAAACCCACCGTTATCTTGAGCGTCAAGCTTATAATACACACCCCTCTCCTTCTTTTGCTCATCCGCTTCAAGAGGATTAGGATTCGGTTCAACTTCATCTTCATCATAATACGAATCATTCTCTTGATCATTCTCTTCAAGCTCATCCTCTTCATAGTCCGCAAGAACGAACTGGATCTGCTTGGCCCAAAATGAACTGGACCAATAGGGAACTCCCAATTCATTGTCATTGGTCCTTTCGACCCAATCAAATAGAAAGCCCCAAGGGGACCATATTCTAGGAGCCCAAACTATGAAATTGGAGAACACCTTCTGCGGGTTGACTTTTTCCCCCGCTACAAACACCTCCTCCGATTCATAGATAAATTTCTGATCAATCATAGATTGCAATCCATTTTGTATCATATCTGAGGGATTCCTTGGTTCGGGCCGAAGAAGCAATGGCACTCGATCCTTATCAAACTGACTGCAATCTTTTTCTGTCCGTGAGCATCCCTCTAGATCTGTCCGTGAGAATCCCTCTAGAATGCCTTCTATTTCTAATAGGCCATGAACTAGATCCAAATCATTCTCAACGCGTCTACCATAAGCGATCCTATTGTTTTCCTCTGGTTCGGGTGGAGACCAAAGATCTTGAGCGACCGATCCGGCAGAACAATTCAAAAGATAAAGAAGTATCGTTAATTTCTTCGTGCTCATTCCAAGTTCGACGTACGAGCTGTACAAATAAAAATCCCCTTCGTTACAGAATGTCTTCTGCAAATAGATAGATATCGGATCTATGGGGCAATTATTTAGAAGTAAATTTTGTGCGACAGCCCTTCCTATCTGATAGAAAAGGAGCCGAGAATTCTGAACCGGTATTACATGGGCTCGCAAATCCCAAGTTTGTCTATGACGAGCGAATCGAATTGTATTTTCGTCTAGAATTGATTTCCCATGTGAAATACTAATCGATAGGGCCTCATTGGTAAGTGCTATAAGATCTTGTGCATTGGAACCCATGGTTATGGCCGCGAATCCATTAGCCTGGAACGCTTTTTTTTCCAAGCGAAATCCCCTAGTATATGAAAGAGTGAAAAAGTGCTTTCGTTGTTGTGGAATAAGAGGCCTTCGTACCTTAATGCACGTATCTAATCTATGCGGAGCTATTAGAGAGGGATCCACGAATTGGGGAAAATGGGTCGAAGCAATAACAAGACTATTTCCAGTGGAAGATCTTTCACAATCCCAGGAGAGAAGGTTCACTAATAGCTCGAGGGAGAAGGAACCCGAATCCCTAAAATGCAGCTCATGAATGTTTGGAATCCATATTATGCAAGGAGAGATTGCTTTTGTTAATTCGATTTGAAGGCTGATATAAAATTGGGCTACGCGCCACACCGTGTCCATCTCCTCAGTTAGCGCATCCATCCTAGTTAGCTGTTCCAGCTCCATATTAATCTTATCGTCCTGAGCATCTCTCTCCTCAAAACTATAGATACTAGGATCAAAATCAATATCCATATCGTCAAAAACATGAATATCTTGATTAATAGCCTCAATAGGGTCACGAGCATCAATAAAAATCTCGATCTCATCATCACTGGCATCACTGTCATCATCATCAGCAAAACGAAAAACTGTATCCCGGAACTTGTCCAGAAATATCGTAATGAAAGGAAGATAGGAGTTTTTCGTTAGGTATTTGACCAAATAGGATCGTCCAATTCCTATAGAACCTATCACTAAAATACCCCGAGAGGGGGTTACAGCTAAGCGGAGCGAAAAGGGTTGTAGATCAGATGGGACATGAACACTATTAGCCCCAGACGGGGTTTGTGCATAAGTGATTGTCTGATAATGAGCAAGGAATAGCCGTCTTTCTGCTAAAGAGGAT